CAACAGAAAGACTCCAGCAATCAACCTTTGTCATATATTCCATACATGATACTAGATAGATATCATATTTATGAAAGAAAATTCACTTTAAAGATGCCTTGGTGGTGAAATGGTAGACACGCGAGACTCAAAATCTCGTGCTAAAAAGCGTGGAGGTTCGAGTCCTCTTCAAGGCATAATATTCAGATTGCTCATTGAATGAGCAATTGATGAATAGATATCATATTCATGAAAGAAAATTCACTTTAAAGATGCCTTGGTGGTGAAATGGTAGACACGCGAGACTTAAAATCTCGTGCTAAAAAGCGTGGAGGTTCGAATCCTCTTCAAGGCATAATATTCAGAATGTTCATTGAATGAGCAATTCAATAGAAGATCGTGGTGATCCATTCTCTCTAATGAATAGAGAGTCCACTTTTAAATCGTCCGCCCTGCACCCACCCCCCCCTGTATATACTTCAACAGGAATCTCTCAAGGGTAGATTGAGAGAATAGAAAACTCTAGTAAAATGCCCGCAGTAAAATGCCAGCCCGTATCCCAACAGATAAAGTACCTAGTCCGTTTTAGGGATTAGCGACTTACCTTACCCCATTTAGTTTTAGTTACTTTGCCACTGGGACGTTCCGAAAATGGGTACTATCCGGTCGGGTGAATTCAATAATATACACCTGTTGGCATTCCAGCCCTCGTTCTCCTTTCCGGGCCTATCCGAAAGAGAATCGAGTACTTCTTGGTCCTAAATCTCTGAATAGGACGAACCGCCCCGTGGCTCTCTTTGCTTCGGTACAAAACAATTTGAATGAAGCTGGGTCAACTGGAATCTGTATTATCCATATACCATATAGGGGATCTTCCAATTTAGGAGATCCGTCGACCTGAGACGAAGAAAAAGCTCTAACTCTTTTAGTTAGTTATTCAGTTAAACCGATGGTTCGTTATTTGGAATTGTTCCGTGGACCTTAGCTCCACGGAACAATATGGAAGAAAGAGGCCTTTACCACGACTCCACCACTCAGTCAATTCTGTTCCACTTAATCCCTATTTCATGGCCACATATCTTTCCGGCTAAGTAATGGGAAACCCTTCTCCTGTATACATGAATCCAATTTGCATTTTCATTTCATCCGGGAAAATCCATCTTTTTCTCAGCAATGTCTTTGTCATTTGATCCAATAGCCTTCCGTTAGATAGGAAGAGATTTGCTAAGTACTGATAACTCTCAAATAGAGTCTGAGTCTTAGATCCATTAGATAATGAACTGTTCGTTCTAAGCCATCTCTCGCGATGAATCAAGAATTCGAAATACCTTTCTTGCCTCTTCTTGATAAACCAGTGGGAACTGGCGGAGAAAGGACGTCTTTGGACAGTCAAAGCAAGAAGCCCTTCTTTTGAGATCTCTTCATCTGCAAAGAACTCTGGATGCGAAAACACAAAGCTAAGGGCCTGCTCTTTGAGTAGGGAAAAGAGTGAATCCGCGGGGTCCCAAATAAATTGGCTTCCTTGAAAAAAGCCTTTTTCTGTAAAAAATCGAAATCGATTTTGTGTCGGATACTTCATGATTCCACTCTCGAAGAACCCCGTACTATACTTTTTAAGCTCATCCTCTTGAGCTTTAAGCTCAAGAGCCTTTCGATAAAGATAGGCCCCTTCCTTTTCAAGACCTTGAAGCTCTTGAAGCCCACCCTCTTCATCTTGAGGATCTTCAAGATCTTGAAACTCTTGAAGCTCAGCCTCTTCCTCTTTACGCTCAGCCCCTTCATCCTGAAGCTCAGCCCCTTCATCCTGAAGCTCAGCCCCTTCATCCTGAAGCTCAGCCTCTTCCTCTTTACGCTCAGCCTCTTCGATATCGATCCAATCAAAGAGAATGAGCCAAGGGTTCCATATTCTAGGAGCCGAAACTATGTGAGTGACTAAAGGCTTCTCTAGGCCAGGGGCTCCTTCTTCTCCCTCTTGTTCAAAGATAGAACAAAATCCATTTTGCATTCTATCTAAGCTTGGTTCGGCCCAAAAAAAGAGTGTGACTTGATCATTATCAAACCGACTGCAAGCTTTTTCTGTCCGTGAGGACACCAGAGCGCCTTCTAGTTCTAATAGACCCTGAGCTAGATAAGAATCATTCTCAAGAAGTCCATAAGAAAAAATCTCCGTTTTGTCATCGGACCCAGTTGAAGACCAAAGGTCTTGAGCGACCGATCCGGCAAAACAACTCAAAAGATACAGAAGTATCGTTAACCTCTTCATGCTCGTTCCAAGCTCGAAGTACCATCTGTACAAATATGAATAACCGTCGTCGTTACACGACTTCTTCTTGATATATACAGAGATAGGATCTATGAGGCCTTGACTTATAAATAGATTTTGTGCAAGAGCCCTTCCTGTCTGATAGAAAAGGATCCCATGATCCGAAATCGAGATTGGCCGGGATTCCACAGCCGAAGTTTGCCTATGAAGAGCAAATCGAATTGTATTAGTGTCTAGAATGTCATTTTTTTTGGTAATACAAATCGATAGGGCCTCATTGGTAAGTGCTGTAAGATCTTGTGTGGTTATAGACATGAATCCATTCGTATCGAACATTTTCTTTTCCAAGTGAAAGCCTCTAGTATATGAAAGAGTGAAAAAGCGCTCCCGTTCTTGTGTACTAACAAGCCTGCGTATCTTAATGCATGTATTGAATCTATTTGAAGCTATTAGTGCGGGATCCACTTTTTTGGGAAGATGAGTCGAAGCAATAACTAGAGTATTTCTAGTAGAACGTCCTTCACAATCCCCAGAGAGAGAATTCAGTAATCCGGCTAGGGTTGCACTTTCCTCATGATACACATCATGAACGTTTGGAATCCATAATATGCAAGGAGTCATTGCTCTTACTAATGCGAATTGAAGGGAGATACCAAGTAGGTGCCGATCCCACTCCTCCATCGCTAACTCCCACAACTCCGTCTCTGCCTCGTCAAGCTCATCCACATCATGACCCTCAATTTCGTTGATGAGAATGGACTCAGGTAAACAATTTAACTGAGCATCAACAGAAATCCCCACACCAATCATATCCTCAATAGCATGCGTATACTCAATACCATCAAGATCACGTCTGGTATCCATCTCAGCCTGATCCTCAATCTCACCATCCTCCTGAGTATCAGGAAGACTGAACTCCTCAATACCCCAGGTAGTATCCTCCTCTTCCTCCACCTCCACACTAAGACTAGTATCGTCATACACATACTCCAACTGGTCACCATAGATCTCATCCAAATGTTGGAAAAAAGGCCAGGAGGAGCGCGCTTCCATCTCTAACGTAATAAGGGGAAAGTGGGTGTTTGTCGCTAGGGATTTGATCAAATAGGATCGTCCAGTTCCTATAGAACCTATTACTAATATACCCCTAGGGGGGGATAGGTCTAAGCGGAGCGAAAAGGGTTTTTCATGAGATGGGAAATGAAAACCATTAACCCCACATGAGGTTTGTGGATAAGTCATTGTCTGATAATGAGCAAGGAATATTCGTCTTTCTGCTAACGAGGATGTATTGAACTCATAACCCAGTAGATACTTCTTCTGAAGGTCAACTAAGTGTCGTAAGTACATTTCTCCCGGTTGTTCAATCATTTGAAAACCAGAGACATTCTTTGAACTATGAGTCAGACTCAATAGAATTTGATCAACCCTTTTTTCTGTCGTTAAGGTGAGGGTGGAGAACTGAAGCAAGTTGCTTCTGTCGCAATCATCAATAGCCACAGAGGTAGAGAGGAAGGATTCTATTTTATCATCAATCCAAGCACCATAAACCCTTTCTCTTTTTCTTATCAATGAATAGATCTCTTTACTTGTATGACTTAAAAGTCTCGTATTTATCGAAAAAGTGATTTGATTGATGGGATTTGGTATGAGACTTATGAGATCGTTAATATCGAAGAGATTTAGATTCCAATTAGAAAAGATTGATTCGACCCCATAATCGCGACCACCACCCTTTATCATGTTGCCGACAACAGAAAGAGACTCCTTTAATTCTTCCATAACAACTAGCAAGATATTCTTTAATCCGAAAGAATTAAGTTCAGATGGAGGATACCTATCGAGAAGTTTTCGCAACTCAATCGTGTATGATGGAATCATCAAAGATTTTACCTTTTTGAGCTCTGTCTGTAACTCAACATAGTCTTTTGAAAGACGGGAAAGATATGTACAAATGAGATATACAGCAACAATAAGAACGAAAAGTGTTGCATAGAGGAACTCCAGAACATTGGGTGATCTCAGATGGGCATGTGTCAATATCAATGGTGACTCATTATTTCGACGAATGCTTTCTGCAGACAGAGTAAGATTGCGTAAACACATCCTCGAAATCTCCCTTACCCGATTCCTTTGTGGAAGAACCCATTTTTCCTTAACACTTTGACACGGTCTAATGATCCCCTGCCTAATATCATCCCTAATATCACCCATAATATGATCAAAAAGGGATACACAATTTTGACGGATACCTAGACTGAGTATCGGCAATAGGTCTGAAAAAAGATCTAAAAAGAGCAAAGTTAGATATTTCGACCCTGTCGAAGTAAAGAACCATGGCATATATGTTTGTAAGAGATTCCATTTTGAGAGAAGGGTTCGATACATCTTCGAGAGAAGAGTTCGAAACATCTGCCCTTTCTCAACGCATTTGTTTAGATTTAGACCTAGATTGCGTTTTTTCCTCTTTTCGCACGGTAAATCTTTTTCAGAATATGGGGTGTGAATCAAACCAATTTTTGAATTGAAATTGGGATCTTGATGCAAGTTCTTCCTTTCTGAATCAGATAAATGAATATCTGAAAGAGGTTGACAATATGTTCTTTCCAAATTGACCATTTGTCCCTCTGTTAGAGGTGTTTCAGAAATGTCGGCGATCGAGTAAAGGGCTCTATCAACTAATGGACCGGATCGAGTTGATAAATGGAAAGATTTGCACAAGTTATACCTTTCGTCACCACTTTGTTGAAAATCGTCAGGTATGAGTATCTTAGATATCTCTGACTCGATTGGTAAAAGAGTCACTCTCTCCCCAAAAGGAGTTTTTTTTTTACCGCCGAACAACGAAAATTTTTTCTTGCCCATGAAGAAACTATTGAGGAATTGTGCATACAAAAAATCATAATTATTGAACCTATACTTTTCGACAACAAAAGGGAATATTTTGTTACAATAGAAGGAGAACCGATGTGGGTTATTCAAGAATCGAAGTCTATTTGCTTTATAAAAAGCAGATATCAATGAACTTCTATTAAATGCTTTCACGGGATTCAGCCAATTTTCTTGATCGTCGAATAGAATTGATAAATAGGAATCCATATCCATATTATCAATTGTTCCTACAATTTTGGATTTTTGGGAAGTCTCATGATCATCCAATAAGAAGGGTTTCAATTTTTTCAACTGAACGATTTGAAGACCTGTTGATTCTAACAACCGATTCCAGAGTTGATCAGTCGGACCCTTCAATTCATAGATACGGATCTCGGACCTATGGATGGGGATATTCCCGCAACTCACAAAGACAAGGGGCAGTAACTTCGATAACACGAGAGGTAAAGGTAACTTCGACAACAAGTGAATGGGTATATTCCCCCAATTCACAAAGACCACAAAGACAAGGGGCAGTAACTTCGATAACCCGAGAGGTAAAGGTAACTTCGACAACAAGGCAAAAAGCGACTTGTACAAAAAAGAACGTACTAATACGAACAAAACGAAAAGAGGTGCCTTAGGCAAATTTTTTTTGTCAATAAACACGGACCAATCAATCGAATATTGAGATTGATGGAATCGATCGAACACTGCTTGAAACCGGATCTTATGCACTTGAAAAAGGTTCTTCTGCTCAGAAACGAAATGTTCCAAATGTTCCTGGAAATTATTGCCCCCCTTGGACCGTTTGTATCTATATGCCGCAGGATCCCAATTCATGGATCTCTCGATAAAAAGAAGAGGATCGAAGCTTTTCTTCTTACCTTTTTTCAAACTCGATAAAGATCCGTTGACCGTATATTTCATTAGAGTTCTATGACTCAGAGTATCGTTTCCTATTTGAGCTCTTGGAATTCCAGACTCGACGTTGCGAGCGGATCTATTCATTAAAAAGAATCGATCCAATACCTTTCTTATGTACCCTTGGGTGTTCTCTTGGATGTGAATCAGATTTCGGATCAATCTATATTGATTGACTGTCCCCATTATGTTGTTGATAGCAAATACCACTTTTTTTGGTTTTGTATCTTCCAAATCATTACGACAGGAGATCCGGACCCGTTTTTTTCTGATCCTTCCAAAAAGAGATTCATTCTCTTCATAAAAATCATAAAAAAGAGGAGGTAGAACCAATAAAGATTTCTTTTTCGACTCATCCCTGGAGTCGAATACCTCACTCAAGGATTTTTTTTGATCCAATCCGTAGGAATCAATAGAAAAGAAAAATCCCTTATGATACACCAGACCTGGCTCGGTTATTGATAGAGTGAACCGATCGACCCTTTCTTCAAATCGCTCTTCTGATTCAAAATAGCGATCTAAGGTGTATCCCCCCCTGCTCCGGTCATGGAATAGGTTCAATAAATCCAAAATTGGATTTTTTTTGAAAAATGAAATCTTTTTGGAACTGTCCACATCCAGTTCATCCTTCGGAACCCTCTCACATTCCGCATTTATTGAAATAGGATAAATTGAGACGGTCTTTTGTAAATACGTAAGGATCTTGAATAGATCCACTATTTCTTTAATTTCCGATCGCCTGTAGGGAACAAAAGAAAGGTCTTGTTCTTTCTTCAACAATTTCTGATCTCTAGTGAACCTCTCAGTAGGATTCGAACTCAAATAAAGTTCTGACCATCGGTCAGAGAAAAAAGAACGAAGGGATCTTGTAGAATTTCCAAGAAATTCTTGGATTTCTTCCTCTGTTCCTTCCAAGCAAGAAGAGGGATGCCAAAGAATCGATTCTTCTTTGAGTTGTTGAATATCTCTTTGATTGATCAATTTTGGATATTCTGAATGCTCAAGACACTCTAGATATTTGCTATTTTTCTCTTTGAATGAGATCCGAATCCCACAAACAGTTTCAAGACCTATTTTACAACTGGAATCCCTCTTTTTTCCGATCCAGCTTCTCCACCACCGCGAACCCCAGCTAGATTCGGGCATGATCAACTTTTTAGTTATTGGGAGAGCCCAAGTACTCTCTTTCGGATCCAAGAAAGAGCTCCCAGGGATCTTTTTTCCGTTTGGAAGATAGAGGAGCGGAAGAATCAACCTATTGATATTGGAAAATCCAAAAGATTCTTCCAATGTATCATTTCTGTGTCCAATGGGACACAGTGGTATAGGAAGAATCCCTGTCAAATAGAGATTTTTTCTGGCGATCATATTTCGACCGCTCATCCTGTATATAAGGACCATTACTACAAATAGCACTACACCTCTGATCGTGAAATATCGAGTCTTTCTCGAACCCCGCGAGT